CTCGTTTGTTTTTGCACTTAGACAAGAAAGTCTAGCATCCAGTCGGAGCACCCCCTTTGGTTTATGACTCACGATCCTCATAAAATTCTTCCGTAGATAGGGGTTACTAGTAGATAGGAAGGAGTTAATCGGCACCGAAAGGTACCAATTTCAATATCTGTGCTCTGTCTGTCTTCCGGATCTCATTAACAAAAATCAAGTTCAATATGTCACAGATGTATTGTCTTTGAACCTAATTTTTGGATTTCGTATCTAGTTCTAATAATGAATTGTAAATCAATGGCGTGATTGGGACAGGGGGAGGAGGCTTCATATATTCCATTTCCTTTATGAAATGGGTAGAAAGATTCCTAATCCTGAAGTAAAAAACAAAAAAATAGGTAGAAAATGAAATTAACCAAGGTCCGTATTCTATTTTATGTATTGTTATTGTTCTATGTCAGTGACATTTCGCTTTTGGTGAAAAAGATCTGTGATCCCGCGATTACCTCTAGTGACAATTGTTCGGTTTATCTAATGAATATGGAAAGATCATATTCTTCCAATTCTGATTTTATCAATCAGATGAAAAAATAACGACCGAAACCTTACCTTACATGAGTCTTTTCTATCTCGATCCATCCCTAAAAAGAAATGAATTGGATTTGTTTCTCAATTTATCTATCTGGTTTGAATCATTGATGATTCAATTGGAAAAGAAAGGTATATTTCTTTTATGATTATGCGGATCCAATTTGTATTTCTTGACTTTAGCTATCTGCTAAACATTTTTAACTACTCGTATAATTGCGACAACCTTTTGATTGATTTCGAGATCCAATTTGGTCTTTGCTGGAAAACTTTATTATTCAAAAAATGATAATGATATCGAATGTTTTCATTAAACACCTTTAATGATTCTTTATGAATTCTTGGTACTCGAAGAAGTGTGAGATTGATTAATTTATTCTTTCGATTAACTTCCGGTCTTTCCGGTTCATTGGACTCGTTTATTTGGTTAATACTTAATATTCATTCTCTTCCGGCATTGGGAATCTAATTAAAGACCTTCTTTTGTTTCGTTTTTTTAGTTTAGTTGTTCGAGAAAGAATTGGATCTGTCATGATTGATCGTCTTGAACAATCTGTTGAAGATGCAGATTCAAAAAGAGCTTGTTTATTCGTGTTCTTTCTAAATTGTTTCATTCATATATCATATAATAGGTTAATCATATATCATATAATAGGTTAATTAATAGGTTAATGAAATTGAATCCTTGCTGAGACTTCTACAGATAAATACTTACCTTTGATTATATAGAAAAATAAGGTATAGATTACTATGTACCGATTGAGCCAACGACTATTCATGATTCCATATTGAATCAATTCCATACCGGCTCCAAACTAGAGGAATGTTATGGTAAAACTTCGTTTAAAACGATGTGGTAGAAAGCAACGTGCGACTTGAAGGACATGATCGGCTGTGGATTCTTACACCCACCATTTTATATAGGAATGAAGGCGCTCTTAGCTCGACATTGTTTGTTCTGTTCCACTAGAACACCCCTTATTTTGTTTTGTTGGGTGGTATAAATAGTACATGATGGAGCTCGAGCGGAAAGTATTGATTCATTTCTTAAGGGCAAGGATCTAGGGTTAGTGTCAATCAATAAGTTGGAACAACTTCGTAAGTATATCTTCAATATAGAAATAGAAAGGATCCAAAGAGTTTCAAATAAAAAAGGGAAATTTTCTTGGAATTGAAAAAACTATTTCGATCAAAACAAAAGTGTATCACACGGGAATCAATCGTTCGTCTGATTGATTTTTCGATAGAAAGAAATCACAAAAGGTATGTTGCTGCCATTTTGAAACGATTAAAGATCACCGAAGTAATGTCTAAACCCAATGATTCAAAGCAAAGATAAAAGATCCCGGAACAAGAAAACACCATTTTCAATTGTCTCAACGGTCAGAGTGAGGGATCCAAAAATGGATTCTAAATGAGAAAAAAAAGGGGGTTAAAGACAGCTCAATAAACAAAATGCCTAAGCCTAAGGATTTTCCTTTGAGCTCTTTGAGAATTATACAACTTGAGTTATGAGTACGAATGATTTTTTTTTTTGGGGGGGGGGCAAGAACAAAAAAACGAATTAAATCATAGTCTAATAAATTTGATGATTTTATCGATCTATTTGGTACTATATGCATAAATTCGAATCATTCTTTCTCGAGCCGTACGAGGAGAAAACCTCCTATACGTTTCTAGGGGGGGGCATTGTTCATTTACATCTATCCCAATGAGCCATCTATCGAATCGTTGCAATTGATGTTCGATCCCGAAGGGAAGGAAGAGATCTTCGGAAGGTGGGTTTTTACGATCCGATAAAGAATCAAACTTATTCAAACGTTCCCGCGATTCTATATTTCCTTGAAAGGGGGGCTCAACCCACAGGAACCGTTCATGATATTTCAAAGAAGGCAGAGGTATTTAAGGAACTTCGAGTTAATGTTAATTAAACGAACGAAAATGAATGAAAAAAGAAAAAGAAAGAGGGGGGTTATCCATACGCTAACTTTGCGGAATTTTTTTTTTTTTTTTTTTCATTATTCCCTTTTTTTCTTGCTCTATTTACTATTATATTGCTCTCGTAGAATCTCATATTCTAGAAATAACGACAAAAATCTCTTTTCTTGATATGATATGAGACGGGTAGAAAAAGGATTGAGTCAATAGATGAAATAACAGAATCCATAAAATTCTGGGATTATTCTCAATGGGGCGGTTTTCGTTGGGATTTCATCAACAAACAAGGGGTTAAGCTTGTTTATTGTACCTTTAGTTATATTAAATAAACCCGAGATTTTTCCTACCTCTTCCTTATTTTTTTTTTATTTCAATTGAATTTCTTTTGTTTTCAACGTTCATATTGACAATAGTGTATTGAACAAATATAATTGGATCGTGGATAAATAGATCTATTTATCCACGTCCCCTAAGTTTGGTTTTTACTTCATGAAAATGATGTGTTCATTGGATTGGATGTGACACAAGCGGCCTCCTATCAATGAAAAAAATAGATAAATTGAATAATGAATAAAGGGTCTCGAAAATTTCTATATGAAATTTCTCTGGGAATTTCTTTGATTTTCATCTGATCTGTTCTTTTTTATATTCATAATCGACCCAAAAATGCTTTTTTTAGGTTTGTTGCTAGTTTCAGTTTCATCTTTTGATGGGATCGTGCAATCCAATCTCTTTCTTATTTATTTTGATTTCGATCGTATCTACATACCATAATTACATTATTCGGGTTGCTAACTCAACGGTAGAGTACTCGGCTTTTAAGTGCGGCTAGAATCTTTTACACATTTGGATGAAGCAACGGATTCGTCCATACCATTGGTAAAGTTTGTAAGACCACGACTGATCCTGGAAGGGAATGAATGGAAAAAACAGCATGTCGTATCAATGAAAAACTCTGAGAATATTTCATCCTTACCAGATCGGTACAGAGTATCGTTTGAATTCTTGGAGCGTGACAAAATCAACTCACGGATGGGTCGAGTGAATAAATGGATAGAGCCCTATGGCTCCAATTATAGGGAAGTAAAAAGCAACGAGCTTAGATTCTTAATTTGAATGATTACCCGATCTAATTATCCGTTAAAAATAGATTAGTGCCTGATGCGGGAAAGGGTTCTCCTATAAGTGGATTCTCGATTTTTTTATGAATCCTAACTATTCACTATATCTCCATTATAGTATGGAGTGGAAACGAATGTGTAGAAGAAAGGGTATATTGATAAAGATGAATTATTCCAAAGTCAAAAGAGCGATCGGGTTGCAAAAATAAAGGATTTCTAACGATTTCGGTATCCTATAACGAAGACAAACCAATTGGATGTAAAAAGGGAGGATCCGCAGATTAGCCTATCTGTTTCCGAGGTATCTATTATTTTCTTACTATATACCTTGTTTTGACTGTATTGCACTATGTATCATTTGTGAAACCAAGAAATCCTTTGCCTTTGTTTCAAATCGAATCTCAAATGGAGGAATTGCAAGGATATTTAGAAATAGATAGATCTCGGCAACAAGACTTCCTATATCCACTTCTCTTTCAGGAGTATATTTATGCACTTGCTCATGATCATGGTTTAAATAGATCGACTCTTTATGAAACCACGAAAAATTTAGGTTATGACAATAAATCCAGTTCACTGCTTGTGAAACGTTTAATTACTCGAATGTATCAACAGAAGCATTTGATTATTTCACCTAATGTTTTTAAACAAAATCAATTTGTTGGGCACAATCCAAATTTGGATTATCAAATGATATCCGAGGGATTTGCAGTCATTGTGGAAATCCCATTCTCACTGCGATTCGTATCTTCTCTAGAAGGAAAAGAGATAACCAAATCTCATAATTTACGGTCAATTCATTCAACATTTCCTTTTTTAGAGGATAAATTAGCACATTTAAATCATGTATCAGATATACTAATACCTCACCCCGTTCATCTGGAAATCTTGGTTCAAACCCTTCGCTCTTGGATACAAGACGCACCCTCTTTACATTTATTGCGATTCTTTCTCCATGAGTATTCTAATTGGAATCGTCTTATTACTCAAAAGAAAGCCATTTCTCTTATTTCAAAAGAGAATCAAAGATTCTTTTTGTTCCTATATAATTCTCATGTATATGAATGTGAATCCATATTCGTTTTTCTCCGTAAACAATCTTTTCATTTACGATCAACATCTTTTGGAATCCTTCTTGAGCGAACACATTTCTATGGAAAAATAGAGCATCCTGTAATAGTATTTCGTAATGATTTTCAGACCATCCTATGGTTGTTCAAGGACCCTTTTATGCATTATGTCAGATATCAAGGAAAATCCATTTTGGCTTCAAAAGGAAGTCCTCTTATGATGAATAAATGGAAATCTTACCTTGTAAATTTATGGCAATGTCATTTTTCTTTGTGGTCTCAGCCGGATAGAATCCATATA